CAATAAGACAAATTGAATCAAGAAATGAACTTTTCCAGGAGAAGGAGAAAGATAATAAAGCGGGTTGGGCGGGAACAAGAAGTGGGGAGTTTCATGTTTGGGCGTTCCAACAATTTCACATGTTCCTAAAATCGGCATTCATTCTATTAAGTTACTCTCAGTTCCGAAATCTGCCATTGTTCCACTTCCGGCTGATAAAAAAAATGAAGGGGCACTTCTTCCTACTAAAGAAGCAGAGGCCATAGAGACATAGGTGGTTTAAGAACCAATCCGGAGCGCTCGGAACCAAAAGCATCAGTATCAGTCCCCCAGTTGCAGTTTATTCTATTGATCTAGAGCCAGCTAGAGTTCAGATGGAGGCAGCAGAAGCAGTGGTTGAAGACCCGATTAATCAGTGGAAGCAGCAGCCCACCAGAAAAAGGGGCAGAGCAAGCAAAGGCACCACCATCTCTACAGCATTCGTTTCAACAGAAAAGGCCGAGTCAGAGGCGGGTAGAGCAGAAGCCGGGAAGGCAGAAGCTTCACCCATTTTAGTCGACCCAGAAAAAAGTAGCAAAGGGAGGCAGCATCCAGTGGATCAGCGTCAAAGGCGGATTGAATCAGATCCAATTGACCCAGTGGGCGGATACAGCTGCATCTAAGCTAATGTAAGTTGTTGATTCAGCTCAGTAGTTGACCCAGCCAGAGCACCTATTGAACCAGTCCTAGAAAGCATCCCTGTTGTTTCGAGGAGGCGTTCCTGTTTATGTTACGAGAAATGGCTATGTTTTGATAGAATGCTTTGATAGAATGCATTGCCTGTTGTTCTTAGCATCCCTCTCTCACGAAAGATGTGCTCTAGTCTTTTTGGTTTTTTAGAAAGGTTTTACCTCCCGACCCGTATACTATGCAAAGGCAAAGAGATATTATATATAGATATATATATCGTGGAGGGGATCATAATCAGGCGCCAACGGCGGCTCGATAGGCGTCCATGCATAGCTCAGCGCCTAAGAAAAGTTGCAGTACTTGACCGAGTTGACTCATCAGTCGTAGTTCTACCAATTTCTATTTGTGATTCAGTTGAAGAACCACCAGTTTTTTTCACTACTTGCAATCCGAGTAGCAGATCCAAATGCTTAGCTACCAGTAGCATCCGATACAAAGATCCATCCTTTGCATTCCCCTCCTTTAGAAAGAGTAGTTGCCCCGCCCCTTTTTGCATGGTTTCAGGGCGCTTTGAGAAATAGAATATCTTATGTTCTCCTAATATCGACAGGCAAGTTGCCCATTTCTGTGTGCTCTAGGCTTGACAAGCGAAACAGAAAAACTTTTTCTGGTAAAAATAAGAGGAAGATCCATCTTGCTAATTAGGATTTGGTGTGTAGACCAAAAGGTATGGGCGCCGGAGTTTCCTCTCGTTGAGATTTTGGCAATCTCGTGCGGGTTGAAGCAAGCATTAGATATGGGCCTTTCTTCTCTGATGCTGGAGTCAGACGCTCAGGCGGTTGTCTTTGCATTGAATGAAGAGGAGAGAAGCGCGCAAACAGTGTCGGACGTTACTTAGGCAATGCCGACCGGCACTTCAACCACTGAAATAGCAGCAATTTCTTTTTTAAATTCTCAATGTTGCCGAAATCTCTCAATAAAGCAGCTAGGCCGTTTTCCTATCTCTAAAGGGGCTTACCCATAAAGGAGGCTTTCCCCTGACACAAGTAGTCTCCGCGGCTATACTATATCAAATAGCCTATAGCGCTACTGTACTTGTTTTTTTTTGTCTGGTTCTTTGCTAGCCAGACACCTGTCAACCAACCATCCTGCAACTATAAGTTCTTTCGCAAGCCAAGCCAATATCCCTTGATCCGCCCGAGGAGAATCCGAGTGAAAGCAGCAACCAGCGTGATAGTCGCGTGTGTCAGCAAACAACTCTAAGCTGAACTGATTACAGATAGGTAGTGCATTCTCTGAGGTGAGTGAAGTGCCCTACTTCTATCTTACGGGTAGTGGTAGTGTAGCTGGGCTATTGATTCTGGTGAAGGAGCCCTATCAATCAAGTAAAGGCCGGGCGAGGGGTGATAGAATAGCAAGCAGGGTAACTTACGCAAGCAAAGGAAAAGACCCTTCCGGCGACGCAGCAGCCAACCACCTATTCTAGTAACGTACTGGCATTCAAGCAAGCGCAAGCATGAGGCAGCGCCGCAAGGAACCCGGAGTGAAGTACTAACCCCAAGAAGATAACGTTCCTTCCGCAACGCAAGGCCGATATGTTTCGTAGCAGCCAAGGATGAGTTCGATCCATTAGGTTCTTCGATTTGTTCGGAAAAGAAACGAGAGACAAGAAAAGATCTTTGATTACGATTAAAAGGAACAATCTGAAAGAGCAAAAGATAAATTCGTAGGTCATTTTTTGGTGAACATGATCTGCCATAATCCCTTCGATCCCTGAAGTTATGTGGCAGAATACAGATAAATTTGGTAGGGCAGTGGGAAAGACTTTTTTGTATAAGCAAATATAAAGGAG